ATTTCATTTCAGACCAATCTCGAGTACTAAAGAAAGATCGCGATTTGGAATGAACCAAAATACTTGTTTGTTTTGTTACGGCAATAACACTTAGTAATAGTAAGACCACCCAATGGGTTGGATTTCACTACAAGAAAAAGGTTTGTTTTACAGCAAACCTACATTACACAATGAAACATACCACAGAGTGGTATAATAGACGGAATCGTAAATTATCTAATCTACATAAGAAAGATACTTCTAATAGAAAGAATTAGACATTATTGAATGATTTGACAGACCAAATCCCAAAACCAACTCAACTCATATAATATAGAAGAAGGAAATTGATACATTTAGGACCAATTCATTATCTCTGCATTATCTCTGAATCAATCAATTGGGGTTGTTGTTCTGCCAAAAAGCGATTAGTCAGGCGACTCCACAAAACAAATACAAGAAAAGAATAGGTCCTAGATCTATGTGACTGTTGAAGTTTTTAGACAGAATCATGTCATGATTCTCACTTCATAAATTGACCGGATTCGATATACCAACGCAAAAATGTATCACTAACTCTTTAATCATGGACAGGAAAAGAGGAAAAAGTAATCCATTCACGAAGATTAATGAAGGAAGATGAGTATTTTATCCGAGATTTTACAAATACTGATTAGATCTATTGGAATGAATTATTGTTTTTTATTTATTGTTTTTATTTTCCTGTCCCTATGTATTTACATGAACATGTGGTAATACTTTTGGACCAACCAACCGGCCAGTCTATAAACAAGTACTAATGAGGAAATGAAAACTATACTAAACTAAAATAGAATGTATTAGGGCTATACGGACTCGAACCGTAGACCTTCTCGGTAAAACAGATCAAACTGATTATTATCGAAATGATTCGAACTGTTTCAAAGACCCAACATGCATTTTGTTGCATTGGGCTCTTTCATAAACTGATGTAAAGATCAGTTAGTCCACCATATTTTTCTTTACAGGAAAATAATGAGATGGCCCCATGTGCTCTGATTCATCATTTGTATTCTGATCTAGGAGCAATACCAAAGTGTTTCAAAGAAGGGTTTCCTTGACTTAGGTCTGCCTTCGGCCTAGATCAAACTAAGTTAGATGGAGTCTCTATCGCTACGCTGCAAGAGTCGAATATGAGACTTCATACACCTTAAAGTTCATAGAACGAAAAAAGGTTATTTTGAGGCCCTTATACTCATTATGCCTAGCATTGAATGGACTGGGTATTTACCTTATCAACTATCAAATCAATGGCGGGTTCTATTTGATTTGGCACCTGAATCGGACCGAACCCAATATTTGTCAGGCTATTGTTCTCTTGTTCCCTCGAATCTATGGAGTAAGACATCGATTTGTCAATAAGATCAATTATGTTTCTTGCATTGCATAATGGGCTCCCTTGAAAAGCATTGGCGCACGTGTAAACGAGGTGCTCTACCTAACTGAGCTATAGCCCTTGTCATAGATATATTAACATATGGATAATTTCTTGTCAAGATGGATATTCCATAATCCCACATGATAGCTCTCTGATCCGTCTACTGTTAACAGATTGGTATTGCTTAGAAATAATATTCCACTTATAATCCTATAAGCGATGGGTCCTTTTTTTGGTGATAAATAACCTACTTAACTCAGTGGTTAGAGTATTGCTTTCATACGGCGGGAGTCATTGGTTCAAATCCAATAGTAGGTAGAACTTATTAGATACCGAAGCCAATTGAGTGATATCTAATAAGTTTTTCTACCCATTTTCTTTTTTTTTTCGTTATATCAGATTAGACTTGATTGTGTTCAATTGGCAGAATAAAAATGTGGTGTATAATAATACAGTTCTAAAGAACTTCTTTTGATTATTTTGATGTATTGACTTGACTAGGAGGAAATAGCATTTACAGCCTCTACTCGTGTCCTAGCTCGTCTGAGAGCTAGATTCGCTTCAATTGCTTGTCTCTTACCCTCAGCTCTACTCAAGTTAGCTTCAGCTATTTCAAGAGCTTGCTGAGCTTCTTGCGGATCAATGTCAGTACTCATCTCCGCATCATTTCCTAAAATGGTGATCTCATTATTACCTATTCTAGCGAAACCGCCCATCAGAGCCACCGTTAACCATTGGTCGTTGAGGCGTATTCTCAAAAGACCTATATCTACAGCCGTGGCAATAGGGGCGTGGTTTGGTAATACGCCAATTTGGCCACTATTAGTAGATAAAATGATTTCTTTCACTTCTGAATCCCAAATAATTCGATTAGGAGTCAGTACACAAAGATTTAAGGTCATTTCTTCAATTTGCTCTCCACTTCTAAGTTCATAGCTTTCGCGGTAGCTTCATCGATGTTACCCACCAAATAAAAGGCCTGCTCGGGAAGACCGTCTAATTCTCCGGAAAGGATCAATTGAAACCCCCTAATTGTTTCTGCAAGACCAACATATTTCCCTGGAGAACCAGTAAATACTTCTGCCACGAAGAAGGGTTGTGATA